ATTCATTCCCCTTTGAAAGAAGTAAAAAAAAAACAAAGAATCTAACGCTCTAGTCTAATTGAAGACTTTCAACGCTCATGCTATTTGAAAGAGCTTTCAACATGGAGTGGAGACTCCATAACGTACACAAAGAGTAACCGCTCTATGAATATCACCCTAATTCAGGTCTTGTTCCGCACTTAAATGATAACTCAAAGCCTTACCTTGACCAGGAAAACCTCGATGACATAATCGTTTATAGTCACTCACTGGAGGTTTGGAACCCTGAGTACAGTGTTGCGCGTGTAGCAGGAAAAGAGGCTGTACGTGAAAGGGTACTCGGACTAAAGTGCTATTTCTTGGCCATTGGATCAGCAAGGGTGTGATTCAGATGGATCAAGAGAAGATCAGGTCTGTTTTGGACTGGGAAGTGCCGAAGAAGGAGAGAGCAGGCAGCAGTGGTGAAGCCGGATGCTCGAAGCAATTTTCTTTTTTTTACGACAAGACAGCTCAGGAGGAGTAGAAAGTTGCCACAACCTAGGAGGGGTTTATATTATAGGAAGCCAAAAAACTTGAGCCTTTTTACAAACTTCTTATCTTAAAGGGGGAGAGCGACAGGACGGCTTCAAGGAGAACGTCGAGACGCCATCAGTTTGGAGCGCGAGGCCAGCAGAGCTTGCTGCAGAGGAGATCCGGTAACTTTTATGAATGTGGAGGAGTGGGGCATTTTTATCGTTACTGTCCCAATGTTCAGACGGACGAATGCTGCTGGGGGAGTGCAGAATAGACCAGCTGAAGATGGAAGAGTGCACGTTGTGGAGCCTAGAGCCCGGGAAGCTCTAAAGGTAAGTGAAAGTCGGAAACATTGCGGGGGTTCCGAAGCTTAGGAGAGGGGACAGTTTCACTGTCGTTAGATTGTGTGGCAACGTGAGCCAACGCCAGCAGAAAGGAGGAGGAGACGGAAGGCTGTATTCCGAATCTATGCCCGAATTGGACAGTGCAAAGATGATCATTGATGCTGGGAGTTCGGATAACATAGCGTCCACGGGGATGGTGGATCAGTTGGGGCTGGGGAAGTGAAAGCAGGACGTATGGTGTGAGGTCGTCCCTATGTATTACATATCCTACTCGGAAGACCATGGTAATACGAGTAGGGTGTTACCTGCGTAGGGAGAACACCGGTTGACTTTTAACAGCAAACGCGGTTAGTGCCATCAGAGTTGGCTAAGGAGAAAGGTGTTGGCAATAGCATTTCTGGACGTGGAGGAAGAGTCCATAGAATGCTATGCCTTGATAGCAAAGCCAACTAGCGGAGCCGAGGATCGGTGGGATGCCGTAGCTTTAAGAGATAAGGGCTGAGGCAATCGGAAAGGCTTTTTTTTTAGGAAGGAGGCCCCCTCCTATGTTGTAAAAGGGAAGTGCAGATCTTTCTGCAACACTCTTCCGGCTTGATTACCCCCTAAGAGGAGGATATAGAAGCAGATTTAGTTGCAGGTAGGAGTGAGTCTACCCTGCAAAGCGGCTTCTCGCTTATCCCCATTTGGGAATGAGGAGATCCGACGTCAAGTGCAGGAATTGCTGTCGAAGGGGCGGGAGAGTCTCCGTCCGTGTTCAACGCCTGCTTGACTAGCTCAAAAGGAGGCAGCTGGAGTGTGTAGATGGGCTTTGAAGCAGGGCCACAGATATTTCAAAACGGAGACGGGATGGAAAGACTTTCGTGAGAAGAGATGGTAGGCTTGATACGGATACAGCTGCTTATCACCCACCTTAGAATCAACCAGTTCGACTATACCCGCCTGAATTCCCTCATTCAGGACAGATGGAACCAGGTTATGGATCTGTTCAAGTTGGTCGATCAATCCCTCCTTTGTTTCCCCTGCCTCCGGGCACCTTAGAATAGATTTGATTTGGAAGGAGGGTGAGGAACGAAGACAGTGGTTTGACTGCCCAATAGGCCTGCATCAGCGGAAAATAGAACTATCGAATCACGGGTGACTCCCTTTATCGGGATGAGAGGAATTGCTTCATCGGCATTTCTGTCAATCGGCGGAAGACTCATGCATCCTGGGAGGGTACGACTTCAAGGGATGGACTCGATCGAACGGCCAACCACTTTCCATTTTTGTAGGATATTCAATCCAAAAGACCATTATTAGCGTGTAGTAGATTGGCCCGAGTACGTAATACGCCAGTCGAGAAGAAATCCCATCAATGGATACGGTAGAGGAGAAAGTGGCCGGCGGCGGTGTAGAGCTATAGCTATAAGGAGCGAAGCTCACACACACCGGCTGATGTAGGGTGGGATAAAGTTGCCAATGCGAGTCACGCGCGGAGTTGGACACTTTTTTTGAAGCGTGATGCTGATAAGTCCACTCGATAAGATCAAACTTCCGGGGCCTTATGGGGGAGGCGGCCGACCTTGGTTTTAGCTACTGATGACGGGGCTGCATCGGGGCCCGGAACAGGGACACGAAGCTGCTCCGTGATATTCCAGATGAGTTGAAAGACTATGATCCCCTCCCTTGACATCCACTCGCCCTAATGAATAAGCAGGAGAAAACCCACATTTATCCGCACCAGGGCCTGCCAAAAGTGGAATCGGGGGAGGCTTTGGAAGAAAGGTTCTGAACTAGAGAGGGACCTCCCTACCCCGCGACAGATTAACTAGAGGAATGTCAGGTGATTTTTCAAGGAGGCGCTTGAAAGACCGGCCTTGAGAGGACATTCTCTTTCTTGAGCTTTCGTGGGTTACAAGATCGACTAGCACATCCAGCTTACTCTATCGACAGCCCGGCCAGATGAAGGATCAAGGAAATCGGGATCAGCTGCCTTTACTTTATTTAAGGGGGGTCTTGAATCTCATGTCATCAAAAGTAGGCAGGCTTTGAACAACCAGATAAGAATCAGTTCCTCAAAGGCTTTCGTCCATCTATCTCCGGATGCAAGCATTGATCTTGAATGGTGCAGTTATCATATCTCTTAGGAGGCACTACCCCCAGACCTGCCCGACTTCCTCAACCTATCGGTCGAGTCACTTCCTTCCACTCGCCTTACAAGGACCTACTGGACTATCGGCTTTAGATAGTCATCTTCCTCCCCCTATCCTTTCTTTTCACTCGCTTCCTCTCGTCTTTGAGTCGAGTAGCTCTTCTCGATTGCTCTCAACCGCTTCTCCTTGAAAAGTCAAGGTAGGAACACTTTAACGACGGAATGTACATATGCGCGCGAAGGTGCCGGACAATTGAATGAAGGCTCTTTTTGCCTTCAGTAAAATCGGACAAAACATTGACTAAGTTGATTTAATTCGCATGAGAGAGCTTCGGGACAATCGAGGTGTCAAACATCCTCATTTTGTCTGTTCGCAACTTTCTTTCAATTGCTGGCAGTTGCCCCTGTCGGTGGACCACCCCCCCCAAAAAACAAAAAATTCCTATATTTAGCTTTCTTTTTTTTGCCAAAATGAAAAAGAAGTTCTCGCTTATTTTTCTAATTTTTTTCATACTTTATTTAGATGTGGGCACTCCTCAGCCCGAGGACAATCTCTCAAATACACATTAAGATGTTGACCCTTTTTCTTTTCTTTGCTGATTCCTCTCAATGAAATTTTCCATGTTGCACTAAGTTACTTACGGATGTATGCATGCAGTCCGGGAACACTTTGGGGTAAACACCCATCCAAACAACTCCAACAAGAAAAGGTATAAATATGAAAACTTCTCTACCATTTAGATCGGAGAATTTATGGAGGAAATCCGGTTTTAAATTCCCAGAAACCACACGATTATATAGCCAAAGGGAATACGCCGCGCCTAAAATCATCCCAAGCGCTGCTAATGTGGCTACTAAGCTATTTCTTTGGAAAGCTCCTACTAAGATGAGAAATTCCCCGATAAAGCTGCTAGTACCAGGTAAACTCATATTGGCCAAAGTGAAAAAGAAGAAAATGGTAGAGAAATTCGGCATGGTGCTCACTAAACCTCCGTAATATCTAACAAGTCGAGTCTTATGTCGGTCATATAGAACACCAACACATAGAAAAAGGGCTGAAGAAACCAGTCCATGACTTAACATCAGTAGAATGCTACCTCCAATTCCCTGTATGTTCAGACTAAACATACCAATAGTCACCAGATTCATATGAGCTACTGAGGAGTAAGCAATGATCTTCTTAAGATCGATCTGTCTTAAAGTGGTCAAGGAAGTATATATTATAGCAATCGCGCTTAAAGTATAAATGAAAGGAGTGAAACAAAGTGTCGCTTCAGGAAACATGGGTATTGAAAATCTTAAAAAGCCATAGGTTCCCAATTTTAAAAGAATTCCCGCCAAGATGACGGATCCTGCCGTAGGTGCCTCTACATGAGCTTCGGGTAACCAAATATGAACTGGTACCATAGGCACTTTGACGGCGAAAGAGGCGAAAAAAGCAATCCATAGAAAGATTTGGCGCCGCTCACTAAATTCTGTGGTTAATAAAATTTGTAAATCGGTGGTTCCTGTTTGGAAAAGAATCAACAGAATAGCTAATAGCATAAAAACAGATCCAAGTAAAGTATAAAGGAAAAGCTGATATGCTGCCTTGATCTTTCTTTGTCTCGAACCCCATACCCCTATAATAATGGTAGAGTAAGGGGTGGCCCCAAAGCGGAATTGACCGGTGGTGATTGGTCGAAGCTCCAGTAGGTAGCCACTCCCTTCTCAGGGAACCGTACGTGAGACTTCCGCATCATACGGCTCCGTCCCGAGCTTCCGTCGTCGGCCTTGTCATTAGACCACTATCTATGCATGTATTTTCAGCCTGGACTCTAGAATCTTTTGCTTCTCGGGTGGTGGCGAACAATGCTGCTTGCGTTGCGGGAGATGCCCGCCCGTAGGGCCCGGCCTGCTTCCCGCCCGAAAGAACCACTCACTAGCTAGCCGGACTAGTGGGGGGCCTATCTGGAGACATACTGAAAACCATGCCTTTCGAACCAAATGCAACGCCCGTCTTCCAAATCAAAAGAAAAAGGGGGAAGAAAGAT